TGTTGAGTGGCTATCCAACCATTCAATCGGCTATGGAGGGAGGTTTCAGCAAGCGGGTAAACCGATGCAAAACGGAGGTAGGTCGATCATCGCTCATCCCTCGTGTTCTCTCCCGTGAAGTGATTAATCCGGGTATGCAATCCCTATGGAAAAGAAAGTCTTCCGATTGGAGGAAATTTCCACCCTCTGATTGATGATCCATTCCGCCCTTCCGTATAGCCAGAAAGGTATTCAATCTTATGGATGACTTTCAGTAGTTCTTCCATCCCCTCCTGTTCCACCTATCCCTTCACTCCCCAGGGATTCCGTACAGCTAGACAACCACGGTTCATCGCTCGGAGAGAAAGAATAGAAGCAAGCATTTCCCGTTCAGTCGGTAATGAATCAATACGCAGGGAAACTCTCTTCCATGGGAATGGCAAGTCTCGGACAGGCTCATATTGGTTGGGTATGCTCTTTCCATAGGCGACTTTCCAGAAGGTCTTCAAGGTAGATATGCTCTTCTTCTCAGAAAGACCATACTTTTTTTTGGTCAGGGGGCACAGAAGGGAGAGTGGGCCGGGTTTCAAGCCTGGTTGCATGTGACTGAGTCGGGAGAGGGGGGCGAAGAGATCCGCAACTTTCACTGCAAAATTTCCTTTTTTTTTCCGTCTTTCTTTTTCTAGTAAGATTTCAATATCATCCTTCGAGAATCTTTAATCCTCATGTTCGTCATGCTATGAATATAGGTAGGCAAATCACGCCATTTCTTTTGAAGAGTAGCGTTCATCTGATATAATTCACTTTCACTTCGAAAGCATCTTTTGAAATAGAGGTACCGGTCACCCAAATTCTCGAGTTTGAATAGGGTCGGGGTTCATCATATTGAAAAGTGGCATGGCTTCGGTTTCGATGAAAATGGAAAGAATAGAACCTACTATCCACCCACGCCAGATCCCCTAAACAACCTACATCCAAAGATGAGAGTTGTTGAAGAGCCTTTTTTTTTAACGGCTTATACCCCAAAGTATGACACGCACTAGATGTAATGGAACGGACGGGATGAAGCCCAGAAGAAAACTACAATAAAAAAGAATGGAATGAGGGCATAGGTTGCCAGTTTTCGGAGCTTCTCTTTACGAAAATGTTCTTTGACCCCGGGGGGCTCTATTGTGGAGGGTCTGCCGTTGTTAACCGGGAAAAGAGTGGGACTTGAAAAGAGGATGGGAGAGAGGGGAACTCAAACAAGTAATAGAAGAGAGGAGAGAGCCTTCTAAAAGCCGTACTGCTGCTGTTGTTTCTATACGCAAATTGTGTGAATTTTGTTAGCGGCAGCTATCCCGCATGAGACTTTTGATGAACTCTAATTCCGCCTCCGTTTTTTACAGCAGCATTCCTTTCAAAACAAAAAAGTCAGAGTTAGTGCTCATTGACCCCCTTTTTGTTGTTCGAAGTCAATGAATTCCTTTCTTATCTTACGCAATTTCAGTTGGAAATGTTTTTAGCGCGTATTATTGAGACTTCCAAAGTTGAGGAGGTTTTCGGTTTCGCCTTTCCCCTTGGGCTTTATCTTCTTATGTAGTTGAAGATACAACTTGTACTTTTTCATGTACGAATTCTGTAGAAAAGCTAGTACCTCGTTAGCATTGCAACAACACGAAAAGAAAGCGAGATACTGGAATACGAGGGGAAGGAGCAAAGCAGCTCGACCGATAGGGAGAGGACCCGTTGGTCAAAGGAAAGGGGAGGTCCTGATGCCGGGACGGAGCCGTATGACAGGAGAGTGTATACTCTTGAACTCCGGGAGCGAGACCCTAAAAAAAGTGCAAGAAGCTATGAAGAGTGGTAAACTCTGAAAAGAAAGATGGAAAGAGGGGAGTTGGCTGATAAAGATGGACAGTCACGATTGCGTAATATCAATTTCTCGGCCTCGTCATCGAAAGCGGCTTCCAATTGCTCGGAAATTCTAAGCTATATGGGGGGCTTGGATGGTGAGCAAAAACAATTGATCAAGAAGTTGGTCAACTTTCGCATGAAAGAAGGTAAAAGAACGAGAGTTCGTGCTATTGTTTATCAAACTTTTCATCGCCCAGCTCAAACTGAACGCGATGTAATCAAACTTATGGTTGACGCCGTAGAGAATATAAAGCCCATATGCGAAGTCGAAAAAGTAGGAGTAGCGGGTACTATTTATGATGTCCCTGGGATTGTAGCCAGGGATCGTCAACAAACCTTAGCTATTCGTTGGATCCTTGAAGCAGCTTTCAAACGACGTATAAGCTACAGGATAAGCTTAGAGAAATGTTCATTTGCTGAGATACTGGATGCTTACCGAAAGAGGGGAATTGCACGTAAGAAAAGGGAGAATCTTCATAGACTGGCTTCCACCAATCGAAGTTTCGCGCATTTCAGATGGTGGTAAAGTGAGACCACATAAAGAGCTCTTCCTCATTCAGTCAGATTATTCAGTAAGATATGGTTTGACCCTTTTTCTTTTTCTTTTCATCTTCATATAGAAAGCCAGCCTTCCTCATACTCCTCCCTTCATTCATTGAGTTGGAGGAATCCATAGGAGGCCCGCCCGTTATGCATTGCATGAAAGAACCTTTCTTTGTATGACTTCTCTTTTGCCTCAGGTCGAATGAATACGAAAGGGAGATCAATCAAAAAATAGGCCATGAATGAAGAAGTAGTGGGCCTTTCACCCTCTTTCTAGTGACTCGGGGAGCTGATCTGATAAATGCACTTCAAAGGGAGGGAAGCTAGGTTTCCCATGTTGGTATGGCCGGGCATAAAAGATTGTTAAGTTAGGTCAAAAAGAAGAGGTAGAGAGAGAGAACAGAACGGAACCGATAGCCCCGAATTATGTCGGAAAAGGCAAGAGAAAGAAAAGTCAGGACTCTCTCCGCATACCTCTCATTTGGGCAAAAAAAAAGGCTGTGAAGGTTTGCACCTTTCCTCACTTGAGTAGAAAGCTTTGAAGAAAGGAGGATATCCTGAGCCAAGCACAAGCAGTAAGTAGGTCTCAAAGAGTCATGAAGTTGGATCAAGAAAGAAGGCCGAAAGCCAGGCAGTAAAGCTCACGTTGTCGACACCTCTTGTCCGTCGTGAGTGATTTCTCGTATGTGTAAAGACGGGTAGACCGTCTCATCTCTTTCCTCAAAGTGGTGGATCGAACTTCGATCATGTCACGAGAGTGGATTCAGTTGGTTTCCTCGGTCATTCTGCGAACCTGACAGCTATCACTTACTAGTCAATGAAAGTGGGGTCAGTTTCAGTCTTCTTCGGAGCTTTCAAGTCAAAGAGTGTCATGTACTTGCTTATGGAATTATTGCTTCAAAGAATCATCCTCAAGAATTACAACATTGGCTTCTTGCTTATCAAAGGCTCCGGCCTTTATCAAACCAAAAGAACAATCTAATGATTGACAGCTTGCATCAGTGTTTAAGCTTGTTCCCTGGAGTTTGATCCCCAAGAAAGAGGGAAATGGCTGTGATTCAATATGAAAAGGCCAGCACTCACTCTTCAGAAAATATCGAGATGCATGTAATAATCAAGGTTTTGATTCCAGAGTCAGATTGGGGAGACAACTCCTTCAAGGCTTTGACTTACATTCCGAGGAAGACTTTCCCAGCAACAGAAGAAAAGATTGCGAGGTACTTCTACCGCATCAAAAAGGTACCTTCGAGCTCAGCTTTGTCATCTAGCTCGGGCTGTTCAAAAAGAAAAAGAGGTTCCAACTAAGAAGAACCGAACCTGAGGGGGAGCCACATAAAAAGAGATTCTAAACAAAATGTGAGCTGCAGCCGAACTCGTTGCAAGAAAAGGTAGTTGAATGTGTTAGGCGAAGAGAATATAGCACGTAGAAGCAACTAGAGTCGGCAGTTCGACGGCTTAATGCTTGCCAGAGATAGTTCTATAGCCCTTAGGATAAAGACATGAGCATAGGATTTCAGAGGAGCCCAAGGAGGTTTCACGATCCGATCTCTCACTTGAAGAAAGATAGCCTAGCTATAGAAAAAGGATGCAATGATGAGAAAGTTCTTTTTTCATTGTAACGCTAAGGTGGACAAGACCTTACAACTAGAAAAGGGGGCAAAATCACAAGTTATCTTTAGAAAATTGGGATCTCCTTGATGATCCTCCTTTCATCACAGAGGGGCAGAAGATGAGTTGGGAGTTTCATCGAGATTACTATCACTCGTCCTAACCTCTCATATGTTGTGGGGATTGGTTGTCAATGTATGTTATGCTATCTCCGCAGAAGTGAAATTTGGATGAACTCAAAAAGATCCTCAGGTATATAAAGAAAGACCCACCCTAAAAAAAAGGCATTCTTTTATCGGTAAGCAAAAGGATCCTTGCTTCGGGCAACTTAGGGCCTATTCAGATGCTGCCCCTACCTATGAAAGCTGAAGGAAGGTATTAATGCTGGCTTTCTCTCTGATAGAAAATCAACCATAGGCAAATTGATTCCCTGGAAAAGCAAAAAGAAAGGGGACTTCTTCTTCCCAGCCAGAAGCAAGCATAGCTTAGGCATAGGATTCCACATCCGTATCAGAAGTGCAAAAATTATTCGCACACCCCCCTCTCCCTATCGGTAAAGCTGCTTCGCTCCTCCCCTGAATTCAAAAAAAAGAAGATGAGGCTTTTGCTATGCCACCAGAATTGTGTAGTTAGAGTTATCCCCTTACACTGGGAGTGCTGCTCAAGCGCACAGGTCTGGATCTTGAATCGGATGATGAATTCTCTTCTGGAAAAGGAACTACAACCTATGCCCACTAAAACCCACCGCCCTTATACCGCGCCGTGCATATAGAAAGAAAGAATAGACTCTATTCCCCCAAAAAGGTTATACTAAGTGCAATTCCTTAGCTATTTCTAGTGGTCTTGTTTCCATTCCTCTAGAAGGGTATTGGCATCAAAAAGAGGGCCTAATGCGCCCGGAACTATGGCACCGAAACGGGTCTGCGGGCCGGCAACCCGACCAGCTAAGAGCAACTCCAAGCTTGAGGAAGAATACGATATCACTAAAGCAACCGTCGAAATGAAAGCAAGGCCTAATTGCTTGCTGCACTTCGCGCGCAGGAACGGATCTTAGCCAATGACCGGCTTAGGCCGAGAGCACCAGTAGGCGCGCGTAGGTGGGTTCTCCCCTATTTTCGGGCTGCTAAACTTGGGTGGGTCTAAGCACGGGAAATGAGCCATGCAAGAGACCGTTAAGCGGAGCCTTGTCGGAACATCGGGTTGCCTAAATTGTCGGATGATGCTATGCGGGGTCGATGCTTGCATACGCGCAGAGCAGCTATGCGTCGGATATGTTGGCTTATCGAGTTGGTTGCTTTTTCGGTATGAGGGCTCAGTAAGACTTGGGCATGACAAGAGTGTCAGCCAAGTTCGTTGGCATGTAATGCCTTAGCGCAGGAAGAGATGCCTTGCGCTGCGTGGAACCATCTTCCTTTATTCATGCGGCGGAAGCTAGCGACAAAAGATAAGGCCAGCACAGTAGATGTCTTTACGGGACGGGCGTGTTTGAGACTTAGTCAAGGATCCTTGTCTCCCAGGTTGGGGCCGGCGCTATGCGGACGGATGGTGAGCCTGAATTTCCTCTCATAGCAGCCTGTGCTATACCCATATCTCGATGGTCTCCAACTTATAGCTCAGTTGAGTTCAGTAGTTGCTCAGACGAAAGTCAGCCTAGAAGGAATCTCATTTCCCATTTTTTGGTATAGTTTATCTCAAGTATGGAATTCTCTCCACTTGCACGCTTACTAGATAGGCTAGCTTTGGTGCTTTTAGTGCTCTACTTGCAAACAAAAAGGGGAGGGACTTTTTCTTGCCTGCTTCTGGCGGTTTATCTCTTCACGAGTCGTCGGCTCTAGTCTAGACTTTCCCACCCAAGGAAGTTCTTGGAAAGCCTTTAGAGCGGGCAGCACAAACCCTTTCTTTTAGTCGGGCAAGGATGAACATTTGATGCTGTAGCTGTTTTTGGCTTTTTTGTTCTTTGGTCATTTCCGGTAACCTGGTCGATCTACTTCACCTTTTCCAGAAGGGAGTTTCGAAGGGCGGTAACCTTAGCCCAGAACTCGATCTACGGCCCCCTCAAGGTTAGGGGCACTCAAAAGCGCCGTTGCCAACGGTGCAATCTATGGTGCCTCCAAGGCATCCCGCCCCCTTCCAAGTGATTCAAATCAAATAAGGCAAGTCAGAATCACCAACCAAATCGGAAACTCAATCCTAAACTTCGGAGTGGAAGATAGCAGAAGGCGAGTTTTCTGGATGTTGGCAAACGGGCATGAGAAGGAGCATCGTTCCCTGCAGGAGATCCTTTACTAAAACCCTGGAAAGCCACCTCTTCCTCGTTTTGCTTTTCTGTCTAAGGCTCTTTTGGAGTGGAATGAATTCAGCTAATGTGCACAGAGTTTAGATGAAATCTGGGTTGACCTTAGGGCTGCTGTCTCTCATGCCACTGCGGAATTGGGGGTTCGCAACAACTTTGACAAATTTCTGCAAGAGCTGGCAGATCATCCACTCTTCCCTGAAGCAAAGCAGGTTAACATTGAAAAGTTGCGTCAAGTGCCTAGGTTTGTAGAAAAAAAAATGAATTAGAAGATGAGTTCCGCCGCGCAGAAACTTTTTCTTGTTCTATGGCGTGCTTTTTTTTGAGCCGCATTCATTGCTTTGAGGGATTGGTTGTGAGCAAGGAAGCGTTGAGTTGGGCGCGTAAGGTGTTGGGTGGTGGGTTTTCGATGGATACAGCTTTGATTGCTTTTCACCAGTTTATATAATGAATATTTGTTTATACCATTTACATTGATAATTGTAGACAGATGGATAGCAATGGTAGTGAAGAGCTTTCCTTTCCTAGGGCCAACCTAGAAAGAAAGAGGGTCTCTTTCTTCCTTCTCCTATTCCTGTCCTTCCAGCTGCTGTTGATGGAGAAGCATTGAGCAAGGCAAGGAGTCAAGACATTGTTAGCTAAAATCTCTGCCCTTAGTATCTTCCTCCGCTCTGCATAGCAGTGCATTGAGGGAGCAGCTGTGGAGTTAGTAAAGGTATATGCTGGGCAGTTACAAGGCAATACCACTAGGGAAGCTGATCAAGCATATGTTTTTGACGATCGATAAAGAGGGGGTTGCTAATGATGAAATATACGAAAAAGGGCCTCGAGGTATCCCGGAACCCTTCCTCCCTCACAGGACGAGCGAAACCTGTAGTTGCCGATCGACTTGGTATTCTCGACGAAGCCTATATATATACCCACATAAAGTGGGGAGACCCCTTAAAGCAACAAGCGAGAATGGCTAGGTTGATAGCTGGGTTAAAGAAAAGGCGAGTATGAAAAGACGTATCGCGTAACCGTCCCTGTAAGCAGCTGAATTCTTTCTTGATCTATGAACCGACTTTATGAAAAAATCAGTCTTTCGGCTGAAAAACAGTGTGACTGTTGGGTCTGGATAAGCAGGACCTCTTGGTTCGGGGGAAACCGGAGATGTTGGCTAAGAAAGCTAAGCAGGCAAGTACAGGACGGACAAAATGCACATACAAATTGGCATGATCCCTCTCCCTCTCTCTTTGGCTAGTTGCGCGATAAGCGGGAAAGCATACCAGGCAGGGAAAGAAAGGCTCTCGATCTCCTGTAAGGCCAACCCTCAACGGCGAGCTCACCAGGCAATGCTATAAGTCCGATAGAAGTCCAAGGTTTCGTCTACTACGGACCAGGAAGCTCTTGGAGGAGCTAACACGAAATGAGAAATACATTCGATTACGGCAACTAATAGATAGCGAACTTTTTGGTAGAAACAGAATGATCCCTTGGCTCGGGCAAGAAAAGGAAAAGGTAAGAGTACGACTACCTTTTCCTAAGGACGATAGGAAAGTTTGAGCTGAAAGATTGAATCACACCGGGTAAGAAAGGCGGGCTTAGCAGGTTTCTCCAAACGTATAAACCAAAATCAGAAGCAACCGGTCCAGAAGAGGATACCGATACGCATACATTATCGCATGGAAGAACCTAGCTGAACCGGATCAAGGGTCCTAACCGAGTCCGACTGACCTTCTTTGGCTGGCCCCCGCCCCTTGCAACGAGGGCAACCCGTACGTGCTTTTTCCTTTCGTTTAGCGAGATAGCTTACCAGCTCTTTCGGCTCATAGCAGCATTATTCAAAGCGGAATCCTCATCCTGAGTCGAGTCCGCATTGCCATACGAATCGACATCGGCCAAACCAAGAGCTCCTATTTTTTCTTTAACGAAAACGGGAAAACCAACCTCTTTTAAAGAAGGAGTCGCTCTGCCTTGATCACCGTGGACATACGCTGCTCCCCCTTTACCTTCGCCTACCGTGAAAAGGAAAGTTCCCTCACGATAGGCCCTCCCAGCTCCCGAACGTCTTTCTATCAATCGAGAGAGGTACAGAATAGTACAACAAACCAACAACTGCGACAAGAATGGACTCATAAGATGGGCGGTCAGGGAAGCGATTTCATTTGTGTTATCCGCCAAGGAAATGATCAAGGAATTCTCTATACACGGCTGAGAGATGACCGTATTGTTGCACATCCTGAATAAAGTACCGTAGGAAAGCTTCTAACAGAAGCTTTTGAAAATGAAAGCGTGTAGAACTCAGATCCGTCGACTTTCTCTTCGATAAAGTCGTAAACTTCGGATCTTATGTTCCTTTCGTCAAAGGGTGACTGAGAGAGAATTTGGGCCTGGCGTGCATCCGGTTCGGTCAACAATAAGGTACAAAGCGGATTTCTTAAATGGGCTTGAAGTTCCATTATCGTTAGGTCGAAGATCTCTACTAGGTTTAGTGCACTTTGGTAGTTGCGAATGTTGCCGTAATCGAATGTATTTCTCATTCTACATTCTCTCTTACCAAGCTCTCGTACTCGCCAGGGTTGAGGAGGCTGTCCGTGAGCTAATTGGGCTTCGAGATTGCGTATACGCGAAAAGAGCTCGCTTTCGACTTTCTACCTCGGCGTTTTGTGCCCGGTTCTGGTTCAGGAAAGGGTCTTATCTCTTTCATTGGAGCACATTGATGCCGAAGGAGTCTTCGGAACCGGTGGAGAGGCTATGATGATTGAAGGCTATTCAAATAGCATGACTGATACCACAAAGAAAGGGTATCTAAGTCACACCAGTGGAATAGCTTAATCATAATAATTATCTCGATATATGATACCAAAAACCAGCCTTATGACTGATAAGGTAAGGGGTTTCAAAAGAAAAAACAAAATGACAATTCTACGTGTGATAGAAAAAAATGGAGATCTTCTTTTTTTTTCAGTGTGCGCGGTTCGCCTGCCTTCCTGACCACGGATAGGCTACGGGGCTTTGCACTTCGGCCCCTGAGAATACCACATCAAGGTGACAGGATTCGAACCTATGGCCCTCTGTACCCAAAACAGATGCGCTGACCAGACTGCGCTACACCTCGTCTCACCCCCCCGGAGCATATAGATCCACCCAATCGATGAACACTCAAACCAAACTCGCCCATCCTTTTGGGCACAGGGACGCGAGAACCAATCCGAGTAATCAACAGCTTTTTTTAGAAAATCTACCTCCTGCAATCTCGGGCGACGCCAAAAAGCCGTCTCGCGCAGGAGCGAAGCCGAGGGGAAGGAGCAAAGCAGCTCGACCGATAGGGAGAGGAGCGCTCACGTTTTGCTTCCTCTTTCATTTTCATTTCCAAATCCGGCTCGCTCCCGGCTACGTGTCCTTTGGACCCTTTGCTTAGAAGTGGATTCGAACCACTGACACAAGGATTTTCAGTCCTTTGCTCTAACCAGCTGAGCTACCTGAACCACTTTCCTAAAGTCTGTTTTCTTCAAAGAATACGCCCCACCTTACCACTTGACTAGTAAGGGAAAAGCCCTTTACTCAAATAAATAGTTAGGGCTTTCTTTTTTCGCTTGTTCGTCAAGCTTTCGAGCAGCTCTTTCAACTGCCGCCTAATCTCCCAACATGCTCAAAAACCGAGAGCCGCCCAGGGACTGGACAACCGGAGGGAGCTTGCTTCTCGAAAGAGGATAGGCCGGTCAAACAAAAACAAGGCGCAACGGGCTCTCCCTCCGCTCCTAGTCACTAAGTTGTGCTATTCAGTCCTCGGGGGGACTCCACCAAGAGGTTCTTTCTCTCACGTAATTTCGCCCGTTCCACTTCCGTGCCGGAGGAAATGGGATGAGAACCCATGATACAATCTTCTTGTATGTCGATTTAGCAAACCAATGCCTTTAGCCACTCAGCCATACCTCCAACTTGTTGATCGGAATTTGAGCCCGAAGGGCTATCTGATCCGATCAACTGCGTAAGCCGTAGCGCGCTAGCGCTAGCGCGCGTACTCTTCCTCGAGATATATGAGCGAGACTCTATACAGATCTATGGATCTCCCCAGCATCAAAGCGAGACTCCATCCAAATCTGCCACTCGTTTGGCGACGCCTTCTTTTCTATGAACACCCCACCACTGAATGATGAACTTTGCCAGTCTTCGCCTCCGACCCGACCTGGAGAGAACACAGGGTAAGGGCTTGGCCCGCCTGAATATAATTCATATCTCCTTCGTCTGGTCGAGAAGGGGGAAAGCCCGGGGAACAGGACAGTGACTCTTCTATTACATTACGGAGGAGTCAATTCTCGTCATGATCGATCCATGTCCTACCGTAGTGCCCGAAGCGCTTGCTTAGCAACCAAAGCTAGCTTACTAAGGCGAAGGCTCTTTTGGTTGATTGCACGAGTTCGCCAGTCAATCCACCGTTTTCTTGCTTGGTGCGCTAGTGCGCCTGACTTAGTCGTAGGCGTTTTCTTCGCTGGGTTAGATTCCCGATCCACCAACTATCTGAAATGTTGGCAAACAGGGCTTCATCATCCAGAAAGATGGACGGCACTCCAGACCAAACAATACCTGCCAGAGATTGAGCTCGACTCGAGAGATGGAGACATAAAGGTGCGATAAAGTCCTCGGTGGCTGAGTCTCTCGATATTGAGTCGACCCCGCTCCGAGCAAGCATCGAAGGAATTAATCCAATGCTGGTCCGGGTAGGAAGAAAGGAATTGAACCCAGATAAAGCCTGTTACCTGTTGCCGATCCGATTACCGATTCATAGGATTAACCAGAAGAGAAGGAAGGCCACAAACAAGACTTTTTGAGATATCCCACAATTAGAGCTATTAGCTTAGCTGGAGTTTTGCTTGGCCGGCTGAGTACGGAACGCTAGCTTTCTCTACTTTAACACTTCGTTCACTGCTGGCCCGGAGTCAGACATGCCACCTTAATGCACGGGACAGTTAGAAGGATTTGCACTCTTACTGAACCGGCCTTCGAGACGAAAGGAACGAAAGCTCGATGAGTATGCTACTTCCTGCGAGAATGCATTCTAATGGTTTGTCATGTTCCTACTCCCTGCGATAATGGCCCTCCCTACTAAAGACTACGCTCGGAAAGTCGGTGATAAGCAAGAAGAAAAGAGAAGTCCCTCAAAGTACTTCACTTAGCCTTTCTATAGTAGTTCTTCCCCTCCTTCCTCACTACGCTTCGCTTGACTTGAGTTGGGAAGAGTCATATTCATATTCCTATTAAAAAACTCCCCGTAATGCTTGTATTCCCTTACTGAACGGAAGGAACGGTTCCCCTACTCGCTTGCTAATGGACTATAGCCAGAACGAAGGCACGGATTATATACCAAGTCTTTCCTATTCGACGTTTCTCGCAGTTGTCAGCTCCTTAGCTTTGGTTTTTTCTCCTTTACCCTTTATCTAATAATAATGAAGGGTCTTTTTGTGTTCGGGCTTTCGAGTTGGATATCACCATATACTAGTGCTAGTGCGGGTGAAAGCCTCGATGGAGAGGAAGAATCTACATCGATCACGATGCGAGCAACAAGGTAATGGTGTCCTCTCCCTATCGGTCGAGCTGCTTTGCTCCTTCCCCTAGCATTTAGTTCTTAGTGGATATAGAATGTGTGCCGCGAGTAACAAGCTTTGACTCTTCTATGCTAAGTTATGCTCTAATAATACTAAATCCAGTAGTTCGTTCGCTCCTTGCCTTGGCTCGTTGTAAATAGCGGAGAGGTCTTAAGGCAAAAGGGAAAATTGGAACTAGTTTCAAAAAAAGCTTGAACAATATATCTTGGTTTAACAGAAGTTAGTAAAAAGAACGCTTTTCCTTTTCTTGAACTTGCTTGCTCACCCGCTTACACCACTGGAATATAACTTACGAGGCTGGCTTAACCTAAAACAGCAATTGCTGGTTTTGAATCTATGGTTGAAAGGGAGGCTTACGACTTACACGGATCAGCACTTTTTCTCTATGGGCTTAGCACTCCAACTAAACTAGATCAATAGGCGGCGACCGGAGGGAGGAGAAGCTGGACCTCTATATGTCAGGGAACTTCCAATGGATTCACCAACCTTTCTTTCAATGGCTTACAGAGAACTCAAATTGAAAAAGGGCATACTTCTTCTGTCCCTCTTGCCTAGTAAGCACCTAAGAGATCTAATGCATTTGAAGTCTTTCCTTTCTTTTCTTCGAGCGAGAAAAGAGTGCTAAGCTCTAGGATTCCTTCTGGCTATGTGTATTCCCTTGCAGTCGTCTATAGGTATTCTCCAGTCTATACTAGGGGAGGACTAGTCAAGCTTTTATAGGGCTTTGAAGTCCTTCTCAATAGGATCCAAGGGGGTTTTCAAGCAGAAGTATGGAAATTGAAAGCAGGACTATTGAAATAAAAACAAAAAGGAGTATCTCGAGCTAATTTACATCTCAAAGATTCAATAGCTGTTTCAAAGGTAGCAAGCCCTTTGAACTAGAAATTAATGTAATCAAACTCAATCCCCAGGAGCTTACACTCTATCTTAAACTGATGGTAAGGGAATTGGCCTTATGACTGACTGCAGCAATTGGAAAGAAAACGACTCTTCCTGTTTCAGGGATGGGATCTTATGGCTTAATCTCTGATTGCGCAGGATTCATCTTTGTTTGGTAACCTCAGACCCTGAAACAGGAGTTGGAAGCGCCTTTGCCAGACTTTCCAATTGAACACGCTGCGGGCGATGCAACTCGGCAAGGAGAAGGCTGAACCCAGGCGCTACACTACAGTAGAAGCTTTGGCAGTTTACCATGGCTTGATGTTATAGTTGTCATGCTAAAGCCGTTGATAGCTACTTCGCTTGACGAGCTAAGTAGAAAGACTTTGTGGATGAATCCACAACTGATGGTGCTTTAGGTGGATCTGATCCATAGTTCGGATTCGGAAAGGCTATCTTTCACCGGTTAGGTTCCCGGCTTGTGCCCCTAGCTAGTAGGTAGGTGAAAGCACTTTTGGCAATGGCTTTTCGAAAGCCTTTTCAGGGATTTGTTTTCCAGGCTGTTACGCTGTAGCTTCCCCAACTGATTGCTTTGAACGAACGTCAATCAATGTCCGACTTCAAACCGACTTGCCTTTTGAGCCTTCCTTTAATGTGGCACTGAACCCTGGCAGAGACCTTCTCCCATTGCCCCCTTGGTAAAGCCCCTTCTTCGGAAGTGAAAAGCGAAAAGCCTTTCTTAGAATTAGATTAGTCTTTCCATGTGCTCTTGACGCGATGTCTCCTATGTGATCGAAACGTCGGAAGGAAAACTCGAAGAAAAACATGAGTGAGAAAAACCTTTCTTTTCTTCCAGGAGTTCCAACTCTGACTAATAGAAGTTTATAGCCGCATTCCTTAGCGGAAAGAGTAGGGATCGCCTTCTCTTTTATTGAGAAAAGGACTGTCCTTTGGTAAAGACATACGAGGCATACTCATGCTCATGAATCCGCCCTCCCCCCTGTCCTCTCATCGGGAAAGGAGCTAGCCTTCTTCATAAGGGAAGTTCCTAGCCTTCTTTCTTAGGCGAAGGAAAGCACAGCACAGTAGAACTAGCGTAGCGGAACATGACAGCGGTTGGGGAGAGGGAAAAGCTATCAGACATCAATCCAATGAACAGACAAAGCAACCAAGGGCTTCTCCTCCGGAAGACCATACATAGTGATATTCCCTTCGTCCTTACCCACAGTTTCGGGTATATATGTCGTGCCCTGCAACCCGATCTATAACTCGATAGCCTTAGGAAGAGTGAATAGGCACAGTACAGGTTACGAAGTAAAAGGAAGAAAGTCGCCAATTCTCTTTCTAGCTAGTCTTCCTTTACCTATGGAGATTAAAGGAGATAGAAGAAGAATCACATGTATGCGTGCTAAGCGTGGGCAAGCGAGGACAAGCAGAAGCTATGGAATAGAGTCTTTCCTTGCTTTGGCATTCAGTAAGTAGGTCAAGCAGTAAGTAGGCTAAATAGGCATGTATGCTTTCTTGCCCTGAAATTCTTCCTTTGATTTTAGGACAGAGGAGTATTGACCACTTCTTTGAATGCAAAAGAATAAGTGGTTTTTTAAGATAAGAATGGTTTATTAATATCTTTTTTATATGCTCGGAGGATAGATAGTAAAGCAGCAACCTCTTGGAGCTCTTAACGAATCCCCTGTGGAGGCAGTCTTAGAAAAAGCAGCTTCGCTCCTCTCCCTTAGTCTTAGTTCATCCTAGTTCTAAAGAAAAGAAAGGTTCTCTTGCTCGCTATTGGCTTGGTACTGGTTCTATGTGAGCCAACCAGTCAGTCTTCCGGTTCTTCCGATCCTCTTACAGTCCTATCAGCGAGTAGGAAAAGCGATAGGAAAAGAAGCGAGTAGGTCCCATGTCAGCGAGTGGGCCATAGGGCAATGTCCGGGCATGAAAATTCCTTTATTCAGGTTTTGCATAGCTTACCAAGCTACGGTCTAACGACCCCCTTAGATCCACCACGGTTACCATGAGGACTGGCCAACCCCAAAGATCAAACAGCTGCTCTTTATAGTCATTATACTCATTCCTTTGCATTTCTCATTATAGATCTTACTATATTAATATATATGAAGGGCATTACTTCAGAAAGAAGCTCGTTGATGGAGAGAAAAAAACCGCTGTTGACCCCTACCACTGGTGCACAAACATGCAAGCACGTTAGCGAAAGAACGAATACTCTGACTCTAATGACTGCTGAGCTATTCCGTTATCTTGCTGGGGCAGCTACGGAAATCACTTCCTCTAAATATTTGATTCCAGTGTCTCTACTGATTTTAGTGCTCTGCCAAAGGTTTGATCCAAAGTCGGCATGAAATCTAAGGCTTTGAGCAGCAACGGATTAAGGATAAGCTGCAAGAGCTAGGATTGACAAACATTCAACCTCCTCATTACGATTCGAGTCGGGCAATGGAATGAAACCTTCGATGCTAATCCTAGGTTCACGAATCCGAACAAATCAAACTGACTTACTGTCCTCGGAGACATTTCAGAGGTCTTTGGTACAGTTCAATCAGCCCTTTTTGATGAACCTACCTTTGCTTAGTAAGAAGTTGGTGAAGGCATCGGGATAGGACCGAAACTATGCCATTCAAGAAGCGACTGATCGATGGAAAGCTTCAAAGAGCACAATTGGATATAAAAAAGATCCTATATCCGTAGGGTCAAGGGCGTTAGCGAGAGCGTCTCTGAACCTGTTTTCCTCTTCGTTCCTGTACTTTCTTTTTCCATGAGAGTAAGGCACCTGGTATAGTTAGTAAGCCAAGTGCAAGTGTCAAGCAAGCTCTATCGCAAGCAAGGTTTGGATAGAAAACGGACTCTTAGTTTACCCCTGGTATCGTTAGCTGTCAGTCCTGAATCACCTATTTCGATTTAGGTCCTTCCTTCTAGCCCTGGGAAGTTCCACGTAATCCTTAAATCAAGAAAGATTCTATTAACAGGTAACCGTTAAGCCAAAATAGTGGGCCTTCCTTGTCCTGCAGAGAGTTCGTCCCCTGTAGGTAAGCGTATTCTTCCGAAACTCTTCTTCTTATAGTTGATGTGATGGAAGCTAGGGTCATTCTTTAGCTTAAAGCTGAACAGAAAGCGCTGACCCCAGAGTCTTTCTTTTATTATCGGCAGGTCGAGTACCAGCCAATCTTATCTCCGGAGCCCTATGATTACTTTATTTCTAGGTGGTCCCACTCTTGGGGAACCGAGCTTGGCTCGAACGAGACGAGGTTCTCTTCCCGTTTTATGGATTTGGAGATTCGTCTAGGAAAAAGCATTTCTTGGCTATTAAGTTCAAATCATCCATAAACTCTGATTTGCTAGCCTGACACTGCAGGTATACGATAAGGGAGAAGTGGGCAGCTTGAAAGGTTCAAATGGGCTACATCTAGAAATCCATCTTAGTTCAAGTGGCTTGCATCTGTCAATTCCGATGCTTATTTAGCAAAACCATCTATCACTTTTCTTTCCAGGGTACTTGGGAGAACCTTTCAGCAGGAGACATAACTGTAGAGGTTGAAATCAATTTCATCAGTTTCTGAAGGGAATACTCATCCAATCTCAGAGAGGGTTGGTTCGTGGCACCAGATCTCAACGTCGAAGGACAAGGTAGACCGACCAGACTTTTGACAGTTGGAGATCTCTTCCCGAGGGTGCCTTTTTTCTCTGTGTTTCAAATGTTGTCAATGTGGTGGGGCAACTCTCACGAGATTAGCTTGGCACTCGCTAAAAAAAATCAGAATGAAAGGGAACTTGACTAATTATGGATGCTCCTTTTGGGTATGCAACTAATGGTTATGCGGAGGAAATTACTACTTAAGAATAGTAAACCACTTCTTATCCGTAGACAAAGACTCCTTAGCCATAGGAAAGCACTTGAATTGGATGGGCAACTACTACTTAGACAGATGCAACTACTAGCACAAAAACTGGAGATTCCATTAGCTTAGGCACTTGACCCTGATGGCTTTTTCACAGGCTCGCTCACTTGCTTACATCAACATCAAAAGCTCAAACTGCCCAGCTGGAAATATCCTTTTTTGGGTAGAAAAGAGCTCACGCTGCTTCATCCCAAGGGCTGCAAGGGGATAGGACTGATAGGGCGAAAGAAAGCAACTAGCTCGAAGGGAAATGGGCGGCAAACTAGTCTAGCCTAGGGCTAGAAAACCACTCCAACTTCCACTCGAAATGCAACTCCATCGGCAAAAGACATGGCCTTCATTCAAACTTTTCGCTTGGCTGACACGACAATGACATCGAATAATATGCTGCAGTTTTCAGTGCAACTTTTTATCTACCCAGGACAAATAGGCATTTTTCGGATTTCTTTCCTTCGATGCGAGTTCAGGTGTAAATTTGCTTACCACTGGTAAGTATAAATTCATCTTTCTCAAAGTAATAGGCTCTTGGTTACGCTGTTAGAGTGGCAGCTAAAGCGGTTCCCGCACTGAGGGATTTCGTTAAAAGTGGTAGAAGTTCCTCTCCAGCTAAAGGAACTAAAAGAACAGCAGTAGCAACAGTAGCTATTGGAAGGGATCTCAGTTCTGCAAAAGCAACAGAAACCACATCATCAGCAAAAGAAAGTCCTTCAGCAGCAACTCGTAACTCTCCAAAGGAAGGGAAGGGGAATTGCTCCCCCAAACAAAGCCCCTACCCCTATTTATTGTGTTTACTTACTGAACTTGTTAGTCCCTCGCTAAAGTGTCAACATCCTTAGCAAGATGAGCTGACTGGGCTGGCTTGTCTGAAAAGGCTTTTATATGGGCTTGTATATGGCCCTCATATAGCGTGGATAAAGCTTTGATAGGGTGGCTCCCTGTAATACCAGTAATAGCAAGAATTCTTTCCTTTGCAAGCCTCTTTCGTTGATAAGCCCTTCCGTTCATAAGCCCATGAAATTCCAAGGCCTTCCACTAAGAATGGTGGATGAAGGTCAAATGAGAGAATTTCCCCTTGTACCTTTGAAGGAGCTATTGAGTTCTCTTTCCCCGAGTAACTCACTAGGGGGACAAGAGCTAAAATGAGACCACGAAAGAGCAATCCTGCGAGCAAGGAAGCTAGTGGGTTATCTGGGTAGAGTGCGGCATATCTGGAAACTGAGGATTGTTACAACCTCCAGGCAGCGGAAGCGAAGAGTGAAATGAGAGGAAGCGAAAACTATGGTTTTCTATAGGAAGTAGTGTGTAGGCTAGCACTTCGGGAGTCCAAGCTGGACCCATTGTCTCACTAGCTTCTGAAAGACGAAGAAGTATAACTCCCGTAGTATTGCTGCATGCATCTACTGAAAGAGAAGGGGGCTACCTTCAAATAAGCTGGATCATCCGGAGTGGCAAATTACCTCACTCAGAATGGTATTCCCCCGATCCGATTGAGTCGTTTTTGTAGACCATTCATGTAGGCGGATGCGATTCTATTCCTTAGTCAGTCTATCCTATCGCGCCTTTTAGCGGTCCAACCCTCTTTATTCTCTTCCTTAGCAGCCTTCCTAGCGCCGTCCTTGTAACGAAAGCAAAGAGAGGTTTTTTATGTCATTTGATTCTTTTTTTGTGAAACTCTGTGACTTTTTGGATTCGGAGAGCCCTACTTTCGGGAACCAAATGGTTCCATCTGAAGGATCTCGCGGCTCGGAGGGAGAATCTGATGTTTTTCTCAGTAATAGAGTAGAGAAACTTCTTTTTGGAAACCGGAGGTTCGGGGTTCCCACACTTGCTCTAGCTCTAAATTCTTCTACTGGTAAAGACCTAGTCTATCTGCCCACGTCTGGTCTTGGGTTGCTTACTGGTCTTTCATTTCTCTCCTTAGCAGTCTTACATCTTTCTCACCGAGGGTTGGGTTCAAGGGATGGTCGAGTGGCGAAGCTGAGGAAGCATAGGTGATGGGTCGGTCAAGCCGTTGCAAGCCTAGCAGAGCCAATCAAAGCGGGGTACGATACCTGGATCTCATAATGGGGGAGAAGTGTACCGCTCTCGATCAAACTCAAAATATCATACATAAGAGAAGAGGCTCGATGAAATTGAGCTCGACTAGTTGGTTACGAAGTAACGAGCAATTTCATCTCTCACCTCCCCATCTAAGTTGGGTGATCAAAGTCAACCACTCAACGCGACCCGTCAGGTTCGAACTGACATAGGTGAATCGGATCAACACCGAGACTTTCTTCCATCAAGAGGAGTCGCTTTGGTAACGAAGTTCGGGTCAACATGAAAACTACCCTACATCTGCGGGAACCCCGCAAATCTTCTCGGCTAGTTACTCTGTGGAAAGTCCTGTCTACTTTTTACCAAAGCGGAGTCGAAAGCAGAATACAAAGTCCGTTTTTCATGCGGGGGGTGGGGCTAATCCGTTTTCGGGCAACTAGGCTAGGACTGGAACAAGCACCCTTCACTATTTCCATTTTTTTGATTGATTGCCGGTTTTGATTTTGCGAGAGAGGGGCCAAAGTAAGACAGTGAAAAGAGCAGGACATCTTTCACGTACAGAAAGGCAGGCCTTTGTCATGATGAGTTCCCCTTGGTTGGGTTGCTGGTCCCCTTTTCGTTTTCTCGGGGCATCAAGCCCTCTAAGTCTTGTTCTTTTTGTATTACCATTCACCAGGAGACGAAAACGAAATCTTCCCAATCCGGTCAAATCAGGAAGAAACAAGTCAAATTGACCCGTTCCATTCGCACCACAAGCTTTTTGCCGGATCAGCATCCAATATTCAAAGTTTCGGCTCTTCCTGTGCCTGAATTACTACAGCGCCTTACCGTATACTAATAAATACTACTAAAAGAAGGACCACAAAGCCCTTTGATAGAGATAGGAAATGAACCGGAATGAAAGAAACGTAGTAGAATCACGCGGTGGAACAACGTAGTCGTTAGCGCTTAAGAAATAGAAAGAAACAAGCTCATGGACATTGATTTTGGTCAGCATCATTCTTGCTTATGTCTAAGAAAAAGTCCCCCCTATTGCTCTAGCTGGACCGGGAGAACTGATTCTTCTCGAATTGACACCATAACAAGATTTACGCGCATCAATCGTTAACTTAACAAGGGATTTGCTTTCTCTAACCCACTTGAGGAGAGTGACAACTATCACTAGATTGTGAACCTGAAGTCTTGAGCGAGGACCTTCTTTCTCCTACGGCAGGGCACGAGCCTTCCCCTGAATTCTGTGATTGCTAAGTTGAAAGGCCAGGGAGAGATTCTCCACTAGCATTCTGGCTGAGACAGGAAAAAGAAAGGGTATGAATATCCGAATAGTTAACTCTCCTCCATCCCCCAAGCTGCGAAGAAAGGGAGCCGAGTACCGATCGGTTAGAGTAGCTTGCTTCTACGATGATTTGGTGGCAAATGATGCTGATTTGAGCACCTACTCAGATGAACAAGGACAAGATGAGGCGCAAGAACACCTTTGTAATACATAAATTTCACTGGCTTTTAAGCCAATAGAATAGGCCGTGTCCTGTCCGAGATTGTGGGTCGTACCTGGGTTAACTCGTTTGGTCTTGCCTTCAGACCCACTCAGTTTTCTAGTATACTAAGGATTACCCATATCGAGAAAGGGCCCGTGCTGGTACCATTGAAGAGTCAAATCCCGCCCCTGATCATGCCTCGATTCCTCGTGAATTGCCTTTTTCTCCGCTCTTTATTGAGTGAGTTATGCTTAACACTCGTTCTTAGTAAGCTAGCTTCTGCCGCTAGCCCGGAATCAATGCTTATAGCAAGACGATGGAATACACTTGCCTCTGCCCCCTAAACTACTATCTCTTTTCTTTATCCTATATTAGTCAACCTACCCTCTTTTATAAGGCAACTTGATGGGACTTGCACATAGTGCTACTGACTGGGCAAGAAGAAATCTTAAGCACGAGCAGTAAGAGTCACTTTCTATGGGTAAGGCTCTACTTTCACATTCAGTTAATGTAAAGTATTCCCTCTGTATAACCCTAACCTCTAGTCTCAAAGTCTGTTAAGTGCCTCTATGGGATTGGGTGCAAGCCCTAATGGAAACCCAAGAATTAGCCGGATATCCTATGGCAGGATAACCTAGAGCTGGATTGCATCCAAATAGAAAAGGAAAAAAACCGCCCAAATAAGTAGCCTCTCTTCAACTCAGCTAGCAGCTATTCCTTTTTCTTGGCGAGAAGCATTCATTCCCACCTATGGCTTGCTACCAATTCAATTAAAGCTCGCTCCGTGGGACTAGGATGGAAGGGCTGTGGCTTGACCCGAGGAGATGAAGGTGATTCTTGTTCCAGTGAATACAACCTATTCTTTGTGACTGCTCTGCGGGCTTGACTTCCATAGTCTAAAAGGCTTGCTCCTTCCTAACCTAAAAAGAGTGTTTATCTCACTTCTTAGGCCAGTTGATCCCGCAACAAAGCCAGCACCGGAACCCGTTGCTTTCGTGGGATCAACTGCTCGTTTTCGACTTGATAATAATAACTGCCTTTGCCTCTATCTATACTTCTGGGGGGCTCGATCTCTATAAATGGATCTGCTATAGCTACTCTCGATATGCTTGGGACTCCGCCTCTTATGGATTTTGTTTTGAATCGAGCGAGATGATATGCTGAAACGGGTGCTAGCTTGAACCGCTATAGAACGAAGCTTAGCCCTCGCCCATATGCCAGAGATTCTGTTGGGTCCGTCCCGGGATGCTCACTACGACCTGGCTTCGGGGCCTTTCCCTACCGTTAGCTTAGCTTGACTTTTGTTATATAAATAACATGTAACTCAAAGTCTTTATTGTTTGTTGTGATTTGGTCAAGTAACAAGTGACATCAATCCTATTCGTGCACAACCTTCCTTTTTGCTACTATGCTCTTAATAAAATCGGCTATTGGGCTTTCTAGTGAGTGTTCCGGGATCGTCTGTTGAACTAGTGGCATCATGATAGGAGGAGAATGGTTTTCATTCAGTTCCGAAAGTCCCTTGCTTCTGCTTTGGGCCATTGGCCTGTTATGATCTCTTGGCCTGTTGCTTCTGCTTCACAACATGAAGATCCAATAGTGTACAAGAGGGATAGTACCAAGGAATACATCATGGCTGACTTCAAAAGGGTAGGTGGTAACACCAAATCGGCTATAGGATTGGCAAAAACGAAGGGGGTTGACACAGCGACCGAGATCGAACTGTCAACCCTTAATAATATTATTTACCAATTCTGTATAGTTGACAAACAAACATCTTTAAAGCAAGGAAAGCAATCCTAACTTAAAAACAGAAGGAATTAGCCTAGACAGAGAACCTCGGACTAAGAATTCTTAAAGTATGGGTAGGATGAAGAAAGTAACATTAACCGGAATATACCTTGCTATAGGCACGGCAGAGCCAGCTAACTCGGAGTTGCTACTAGACAGAAGAGCGCTTCGCTACTCCTTTAGAGGATCTATACACCTATAAGTAGACTAGGGGAACTCACCTAGTGAGAAGTCTGACCCTGGGAGTTTAGACCTCTATTGGCAATCCCTCAATAGAAGTGGTGGTGTCCAGTCACCAAGAAATTCGATTTTCTCCGTTCAGCGAAAGGAGGGAGCGTGTGCCCGCTTTAGTAAGGAAAAAGCTTGAAAAGCGTACTTGCTTTAACAACGGGAAAGAGGTTCCTTCCGCGGTTCCGCTTTAGGTCTCGGTTCAGGTGCCGGCTCAAGTACTGGTGAAAGTGCCTGAACCTAAGTGTCTCGCTTGACTAAGGGTGTGAGTTCCAACTTTAGGCTTTAACTATTTAGTTAGCAACTTTCACTAGCGCTTGGCTAGTTACCGAAACCCAACCAAGATGAGCCACTACTTGCCATTCATTCCCTCAGTGGAGTGAAAGTAATCATCTACCTCTCTGCAAGACAAAGATTTCATTGAGCCTAGCTCGCCCAAGAGTACTTTCGGAGAGTTGACTGAATCCCTTCCCTCTGCTCTGAAGCAGGACGGACTTTCAAGGTAGTTTACTAGCTTACTTCTTAGAGTAAGGCAAAACATGGCAAAAATCTTTAGATCACCAACTATGCGCTCTCCCTTATTTGACTATATGATCCCTCTCAATTATGTCAGTCTACTCCCTATTAGTTATCATTCTAGACTGTGAGTCAAAACAAAACGAGATAGCAGAAAGAATCACTATGGAAGGGGGAGTGAGTTACCCAGCCGGTCCTATTCTTTATCCGGACATAAGGTGGATTCAGGAAGATCTTACTAGTCCTTCTTTGAAGCACTTTCCATAGGACCTCTTCAACCTGCCTTCTTCGTCAACCGCTATAGCCAGCTAGGAAGACTTCCTTTACCTTGGTCTCACCCATTATGACTTAGGTGCCAAGGGGCCTCAACCATGTTATTCCAATATAGAAAGAGTGAGGGGTCTTCCAAGTATGGTATCGGAGCTGACTGGCCACACCCGGCCTGAGCTGCCATCTTGGTCAAAAGGCATTTCTACTCCTAAAGGAAAGACTAACGCTTTGCCACAAAAAGAGATTTCGGCGCATTCATCAAGCTTAGGAAAACCGGTAATTGCAGATCCAAGCAGTCCCGTCCTTAGGCTATTTGCCTTGTTAGAAAGAAATCTCCTCTTTCCTCAGTTTAGTGTTCAGTGAGTGAACCATAGCGCTTACCATGAAGAAAGAAAGATATCGCTTCTCTGGGAGACCTTATGTTGATAGGCCTAGTAAGAGCGTATGACTGGCCTTACACTTACAGAGAGCTTACCTTTAGTCTGCAACAGGAGAGGTTTGAAATATCTAAGAAGGCACTGAGACTGCAATAACAGGAGCAACTGGCTGGGAGCTTCTAATGGCTTGCATAAGGTCAAAGCACTTTACTAAACTAAGCTTTCAGAGATTTTAGCACTTGATTGACACTCGATGTAACGCTTCTTCGGGGCTTAACAAGGGCTGCAAGCTTGATCCCAAAAAGTCCCACTCAACTTGAGACTCATTCATTAGAAACTACTGGTTCTAATGAATGAGTCTCAAGGGACCCTGAAACCCTGGAGTATAGTTAAAAAACCTTCTTATCTTACGAGAGTTCAATGCTTCCGATAAACGGTAAGCACTCGCGCATAGAATAGACTCTAACTTATAGGGAAGCGTAGAGAAAGTTCCCTAACTACGGGCTAAGAAAAGCGGGAGTAAGAACACATAAGATAAGGGATAACTTAGCCTAACGGTTGACAGCCTGCACCGAGCGGGTCGAAGACCTAGCCAATTTGCTTACTACAGGGATAAGAAAAACCTTTACCCTAGTAAGCTTCCTTTCTACCCAAGAGAGTCTCTTACTTATCTCACCTTAAGGCAGGAAAGAATAGGCAAGATAATGTGTACCCCCGTAGAGGTAGAAAGTCAAACTCTTCTTCTAGCATCAAAGTGAACAGTATAATAAAAAGCATAAACCATTCGTATTCCTTCCCGAATCTGGAAAATGAAATACTAGCAGTTGCTCTAGTAGCTTTAAGTAAATACTTTCTCTTCTTTACTAGTGTAGTGTATCCGTAAATGAACTAGTTGCTGTTGCTGTTATTAGCCTTGCTAACATAATCGAAATAGTAGCAGTAATATTTTTTTTGAAAGCATTCCTATTTGAATGAATTTTTTGAAAAAGGTATATGGATTCCGGATCATAAAGAAAGGGAATTTATTCTGCGACCGATGTGACCGAAGATTGAATTGGTACCAACGAACCAGGAACTGATGGAATTGATGATTTGAACAGGGTGCGGAAGAAGAAAGAAAAAGGTATAAGCAGAGGCTTTTTCTAAAGATAAAGGCTGGAAAGATAAAGGTAGAAATCGAGTTCCAAAAGGAATTGACTCCTCAGAGGGGGTAGGAGAACTAAGCTAAGTAAGAAAGTCTTTCTAGCGGGGGGGGAGCAGAGTTATAGCAATTGAACTCTTTTCCTAAGGGTTATTCCTCAGATTTTGAATAGCCAAGGTCTTTGGGTCTAGGGCAATAAAGAGTTCCGATTGGTAATACATACGAGGCTTAGGTTTTTTTTCCTCAACCGGGAATCTTGCCCGACCCCGAGCAAGGGCCTAATTCACGTACGTAAAGGGAAGGGTGGGGTAGGTCTTTCACTCTTTTTTTTTGACGTCAATAGATGAGTGAAGCGAAGGGACGAGACACCGATAGGCACGAGAGGAGTTCCTTCCAGGAGAGCATGTAATTGAAGAAAATCAAAACCACACCAAGCTATGGGTGCAATCATTACATATGACTTGGCTATCGGCCTGGCCTTTTTGATTTTTCGCAAAGCTTGGCTAAAAGCCTGATTTTCCTAAATATTGGCTAGCTCAGATAAACATTCCGGCTATTCAAAGAAGGCGGTCCTGAGCGGATGATCTTCGGATTCCATAACAGCACGTCCGGCGGCTATTCAAATGGATCCAGTTCCTACCCGCCCGTAACCCTTCTTGGGAATGGAATCCTATCGACTGGGTACTTTTAGACCAAAAAGATTTGAGCAACTTTCACTATGCGAGGGCTTTGGTCTGCTTCCTTCTTTTCTTTTGAATCACAGGAAATGATTCAATCTCGAACTGGGCCTGACTATTCAGTTGAAGTGAGAGTTGGTTCAACTATCGAGGATAGAAATTTTGAGGAATTTTTTCAAGACTGCCGTCTTTGCTAGTAAGTGGATCGGAACGCTAACGGCGAGGTGCCAACTAACCTTTGTCCCTGTCCCTCAATCAATCAATGGGGCAAGTCGAGGCATGTCTTCTTTCTTTCAAGCAAGAAAGAGTTAGCTCCTTTCTCTGAAAGATGAGGAGAACAACGTCGAAAGGGTTGGACCTGGCCTGCCTACAACCAAAGCGTTAGAAGCCCTTAATTAAGGAGGCCTTTAGTAAATCTGGAGTGTTCCCTAGCTTGATTCTTTCTTTGCTTCCGTCGCTCAGTGCATCCCCACTACCGCCCCTGACAAACTTTCTGTCTAACTGTCGAGATCTCTTGCTCGGTGTGCTCGTTACTCGTTTAGCGAGTCAAGTAAGTAATTTTTCCTCAGCGTTTCGTTTCTAAGCTAGGTGACCAGAGCTTGGGGATTTTGTTTAGTTAGTAAGGGAGTAGGCAGGGGGGGAGTCAAAGGGTGGGAATAGATTGTAGTGAATTGTGGGAGTTTCTAAGGAAAGCTATCTTCTCAAAGTCAAATCTTCAAAAGGATGGAGTTCCAGCAAAACCCTTTCTAAGGATGAGGACGGTAGTTCGGGAGTTCGCTCGAAAGAACTGGCGTACCAAGGGGGATCTTTCGATCACTCTGTTAGATCCAAGGCACGTCTTCATCAAGCTCTCGAACAAAGAAGATATGCACCAAAAAACAAAGAGAAGTTTTTGATTGAGGGATTGATGTTTAGGGTTTTCCGCTGGAGCCATGATTTCCGTCTCCGCAATGGTGATCCAATGCATGCGCCTATTTGGGTTTGGGTATCGCGACTCCATCCGCCTATTGTCTTCTTCTTTGAGTTTCGCCTGTTTTCTATCGTCTCGACTTTCGGAATTGGCCTGACCCTTGAAGGTCCTACGAAGCTTGTCTCACGCCCCCCTCTCACAATAAAGCTAGGGTTTGTGTAGAAATCGGTCTTCTCAAGGAAAACCTCCCAAATCGTGTTTTGATTGGATCGACTGTGTATGTATGGATCACTAGCAAGAAATCGTTTCTTTTTGAATACCTAAGTTCTGCACGCATTGCAGACGACAAGGTCATGCCCGTCACGAATGCAAAGTGGCGAATAAGGAACCTGGTGTCAACCCGTCACCGAGAATGGCCTATGTTCCAAGAACCAATGCTACCCAGCACCTACCACTGAAGTTAGCCTTCGTGATTCAGATGTTGCTGCTGCTGACATGCAAACCATTGAAGATGGTCCTCGGGGCGAAGAGCTTGAACCAGATAACAATCCCCAAGCTTCTGTTCTTCAACAACCGGAGTATTTAGCTATTGGAAAATCGCCTTCGGTTAACGCAGCCCCTAATACCGGCGGTAGCTCTGCCTCATGGGGACAGCAGGAAGAGGAAAGAGTTTGAAGAAATTTTGTTGATAATCAAGACCCCCTACGGATCATGCACTGGATCCATCCGGCCCGGAATCCAATGAACCGATGGTTAACCCTCTTTTTTTAGTGATTGCCATACAGAGACAAGTTCGCGCTTTTTCCTTAGAAGGAAGGTCCTCAAAGCCTCTTCATTCCAATGATCATGATGAAGAATCCAATAGCTCCTCTCAGGACCCACAATCATCGAGATTTGAGAAAGATTTGAAACCGAAGCCTCCGAACAAGGCAGCACCTGGGTAAGAGCGCGACTACTAGGGCACTCAAAATAAGGGGGCCCCACTATATTTCATAAATTTCCACAATTGCAATTGTTTGGAATGCAAGGGGCGTCAGCAATGGCCCCACGCGTAGGCGTCTCGACGATCTTGCTCGGACCGGGCTTTAGTCTTTGGTTGTCATCCTGGAACCAATGGTTAGAAGGGCCAACTATGTATCAAAATGGAAGCGGAGATTGCGTATGGATGGATGAATGTCGAACATCTCGCTCGGATGAATCCCCTGCCAATATCTTGGTCTTTTGGAGAGAAGATATCCTTGACCTGTCCATGATTGAAGCCAATGCCCAATTCATTTCTACCAATGCAAAGATCAAATCTGAAAATACTCAAGCCCCTTACGTAAGTTAACAAAGTCAGGGAGATTTCTCTTTCCACAAAAGCAGCTAGCAAGGG